ATAGAAATATCTTCGCTCAAGAAAAGTTCGAAAGGATATGAATCGTAAATAAGAAGAGTGCTTACGAAGAAAAACGAATACAAATTCACATTCCGATACATAAGAATTGTATACTAACCGAAAGATTCTTTTATTTTCTTTTGAAAAAACATAACTAAATTTATTCTGAGTAATGAGAAAACTATTCCAATTATGATATTCGTGAAGAAAGAATCCCAAGAAATGCAAAAGGGGAACGTCTTGAATCCAGCATTGAAGGATTTGAACCAAGATTTCCATATGGATGGGATGGGGTATTAGTATATCTGATACATAATTGAAATGTAATAATTTGTCCTCTAAAAAAGGAAAAATGGAATGAATAGATCGTAAATTATGAAATTTTGGTATTTCTTTTTCTTTAAAATGGGATACTAATTGCAGTGAGAATGGGATTTCGACAATAATAGCAAACCCTTCTGATATCATTTGAGAATAAAAACGAGAATAAAATAAATTGTTGTGATGATAACCAACGAATCTATTTTGGTTAGAATCATTAACCGGAGAAAGAAAAGAATTCTGTTGATAGATTCGAGTAATTAAACGTTTCACAAGTGCTAAACTAGATTTACTGTCATAACCAAAAATTTCCAGAGGTTCATAAAAAATCGAACCATTTCCATTTAAACCACGACCATGAGCAAGTGCATAAATATACTCCTGAAAGAGAAGTGGATATAGGAAGGGTTGTTGCCTAGATCTATCCTTTTCAAAATATCCTTGTAATTCTTCCATTTAGTTACATTTCCACTTGAACCATAAGCAAGAACATTTCTTAGGTTATCACAAATAATAAATACATAGTGCAATATGGTCAGAACAGGGTATGTATTATGTATATAATAATAAAAGAAAAAATATATACCCCGGAAACGGGTAATCCAATCAACAGATCTTTTTCCTCTCTCCTTCTATCCAAGTGGTTTATCTTGGTTCTAATTACAGTTATAATTTGAAGAGGACAAAAAATCCTTTATTTTTGCAACCCGACCGCTCTTTTGATTTTGGAACAAATTCTTTTTATCAGTATACTCTTTCTTTTACACATTCGTCTCCAACCCTAATCCATAATAGGGAATAGTTAGGATTTATGAAAAAAGAAAAAGAATCAACCACAGGAAAACCCTTTCCCGCATCAGGCACTAATTCCTTTTTAACGTCTAATTAGATCGCGGGTCATTATTCAAATTAAGAATATAAGCTCGTTGCTTTTTTTTACCAGAATTGGGGCCGTGGGGCTCTATCCATTTATTACTAGACCCAACTATAAATGTGAATTTCTTTTGTCCTCCTCGATAAATCAAAACAAAATTTTTGAATGATCCGGTAAGGATAAACTCAAAATTCTATCCAAATTATACTAAAAAAATATATTAAGAATAGAATAAGAAATTCTATTTTTTTTTTTCTTATTATTACATCTTAATATTACATTACGACATGCTGTTTTTTCCATTCATTACCTTTCAGGATCAGTCGTGGTCTTATAGACTCTACCAATAGTCTGGACGAATTCGTTGCTTCATCCAAAAATGTGTAAAAGAGCATAGTCGCACTTAAAAGCCGAGTACTCTACCGTTGAGTTAGCAACCCAAATAAATATGATATGTAGATATGATCAAAATAAAAAATAGACAAAAACTCATCATTTGACTGAAGAAAAAAAGCAATAGCAATAGTGGGTCGGGATAAACAGATCCATTTATCTACGATCGGTCAAATTATATTTCTTCCATACACCATTGTCAATATGAATGAATAGAATATTGAGAAAACAAATGAATAAGGAAATCTAAATAAAGACTTGTGTTGGATCGGCACAACATAAAAAAAATGAAGTATGAATAGAACAAGAAAAGGGTAATTTGTAGGTAAATAATTACACAAAAATAGAGACTAGTTACCCTTCCCTTTTTTATTCATTCATTTTAATTTTCTTTGTCCTTTAATTAACTTAACTCGAAGTTCTTTCTTGAATTAATTCTGCCTTCCTTAAAATATCATGAACAGTTCCTGTAGGTTGAGCACCTTTTTCAAGGAAGTATAGAATAGCGGGAACATTTAAATAAGTTTGATTCTGTATCGGATCATAAAAACCCACTTTTTTAAGGTCTCTTCCTTCTCTTCGGGATCGAACATCAATTGCAACGATTCGATAGATCGCTCATTGGGATAGATGTAAATAAATAATGCCCCCCTTAGAAACGTATACGAGGTTTTCCCCTCATACGGCTCGAGAAAAAATGATTCTAATTTCTGTATATAATAATAAATAGATCCATAAGAGCATGAATTAGACTATGATTTGAGTCATTTTTTCTTACCTTACAGAACAGAAAAAAAAAAAAAAAGAAATATCATTTGTACTCATAACTCAAGTTGGATAATTCAGAAAGAGTTCGAAAGGAAATCCTTCGACATGGCATTTTATTGAGTCGTCTCTAACCTCTTTTGTTTGTCTCGCCTCGAATCTCTTTTTTTTTTCATTCTAATAAAATGATTGAGACAATTGAAAATTGTGTTTCCTTGTTCCGGAATCCTGTCTCTTTACTTTGTGAAATCCTTGGGTTTAGACATTACTTCGGCGATTCTTACTCTTTTCAAAATGGCAGCAACATACCTTTTGTTTTTTGTTATTTCTTTCTATGGAAAAGTAATACCAACGATTTATTCTTTTGTAATACACTTTACATCGAACAAGTTTTCAATAAAAAAAGTCAAATTTACCCCAGAATTGGGAAAACTTGTTCGAATTTTCCCCTTTCTATTTCTATATTTATAATAATAAAAGGATATATTTACAAAGTTGGTCTAACTTATTAATTGTCACTAACCCTAGTTTCTTCCCCCCGATAAATGAATCAATACTTTTTACTCGAGCTCCATCATGTACTATTTTTCTATTTATCAACCCAACACAAATTAGGCTCTTAACAGGAACAGAACAAGCTATGTCGAGTCAAGAGCATCTTCATTCCTATAGAAAATGGTGGATGTAAGAATCCACAGCGGATCATGTCCTTCAAGTCGCACGTTGCTTTCTACCGCATCGTTTCAAACGAAGTTTTACCATAACATTCCTCTAATTTAATTTCGAACCGGTATGGAATTCATTCAATATGGAATCATGAATAGTCATTGGCCCAACTGCAATAAATAAGAAATACTCTATACTTTACTACTTTTTTCTCTACGGATAAATATTTATCCGTAGAGAGAAAGGGTTAATTTATTTAACCTAACACCCTATTCTATCATACATAGGAATGAAAGGGATTTCTAAAAAAGACGAAAAAGGGTTTCCTTACTTAAGTATTATTTTCGCCTTCAACAGATTACTCGAGATGGGCAATCATGAAAGGATCCTTTTTTTTTTCTCGAAAAAAGAAATTTCCATACATAAAATCGTTACATTACATTGATTTAGAATCCGATAAAAAAATATAAAAAAATTAGAAGTTTTAATATGAACAATAAAATGAGTACCGAAAACTACGTACTCTTTAGTCTCCACATAAAATATAAAATGTGGAATTGGTATACATCCTTTATTTTCTTTGGCCTTTCTTTAGCGAAAGGAATAGAAAGCCCTTTCTTTCACATTTCAATTCAAAATGCATCATGATCATGTGAAAATTCACATTTCATGGCTATGAAACATAAGATTTCCTTAAGTAAATAATTTCAATATGAATAGTACAAGCATACCCTGAATGTGAATGATTCACCACAAATTTCTTTTTTGAACTCAAACAAATATCTTTATTTCCGCCCGTATTTGACACTCAATTACATTTTCGAGAAACCAACTGAAAAAAAAAGATATAATTCAGAGAATTATCTCTAGAATCTAAAACAAAGGATTGGATCCCAATATATCCAATATTAAATAGAAAGTTCTTAAGGAGAAGAATCTTTTGTTTCTGATTGATGGAGACGATCTGGGACGGAAGGATTCGAACCTCCGAGTAACGGGACCAAAACCCATTGCCTTACCACTTGGCCACGCCCCATTTTGATTTATATTCGACAGTAATAAACACTACTATTAGTATTAGTTATTCGTCAATGCAAACCAAAATATGAAAAATATTGTTGCTAGGATTCAATACATAGAAATATAGAATAAAAAAAAAAAAATGATTGATCATTACATAGAATTCAATTAAGATATTGTATGAAACTATAATTCCTTTTATTCTCATTTGAGAATGAAAGGGGGATTTTGGATTTGGAGGAGTTCGAAGAAAAGGAAGGATTTTTTTACCTGCCTTTCTCTTTTTGATTGAAGTTTTCCCTCATAATAAAGAACTCAATCAAAATCCAATTTTCTAATCTACAAGAACGAAATATTTGTTATGCTTAATATCTTTAGTTTTATCTCTATCTGTCTTAATTTTACTCTTTCTTCGAATAATTTTTTCTTTGCCAAATTGCCCGAGGCTTATGCCTTTTTCAATCCAATCGTAGATATTATGCCTGTCATACCTTTATTCTTTTTTCTCTTAGCCTTTGTTTGGCAAGCTGCTGTAAGTTTTCGATGAAATCTTTCATATTCCGCGAAATTCATGATTTATTCGAAAAAAAGAATTCTTGAAAATGACTTTTTTTTTTCGAGTGTCATGTCAAAATGGTGTATGTGATAAAAAAGGTAATCCATTTCCTTTTCAAAAAAAAAAAACGATCTTGGAGATTGTGTAATGCTTACTCTCAAACTCTTCGTTTACACAGTAGTAATATTTTTTGTTTCTCTCTTCATCTTTGGATTCTTATCTAACGATCCGGGACGTAATCCTGGACGTGAGGAATAAAATATATATTATTTTTTTTTTTTCTTTATTCTTTTTATTTTGTTTCTTCTTTCTTTTTTTATGTATGGAATACATTTACCTATGATGAAAAAAGAGCGGAGAGAGAGGGATTCGAACCCTCGGTACGAATTATTCGTACAACGGATT